ATCATTGGGCCATGCAGGCTCTCCGTAATAATTATGACCCATACCTTTAGCCAATTTAGCTCTTAATACAGGATCATTCAAGTCAGGTTTTTTTGTTATTGGGATAGGTGAATTCTTATAGATCCATCCCCCGAAGGAACCGGACATGATAATTTTTCATCATCCAGCTCGAGCAAGAATCACAAGAACCAAATGAATCAATCAAAATGATAAAAGAGATATGTGATCGATATCCCCACATATTGATATATGAATGGTTCAGTGTAAGAAAAATTGGAATGAATTCTTTTTTATGATTGACCCTATCCATGACAAAGAATTCAGTTCTTACAAATCAATACTCAAGACCCAAGTAGGCTTACAAATCATGATAAGATCATGTGCTTTTTGGATCGTCTCAGACCTTCTAATTGGTATTTATTCCAAACTTTTTGAAGATACCTATACAAGGTTTACTTGTTACTAAATAAAGTCTAGTCTCCGTTCTTCTTCTTTAGATCCCCTGTTTCACTCCGATAGTATTCTCGAGATCATGTCAATGCAGAGGAAATGAATGCATTTACATACTATTCTAAAGTAAGTCAAAAATTTGTTTGATCTTAAATACTGGATTTTACGGAGCCTGCTCATGTACAACATGATCGGATGTGATCATAGAAAAAATTCTCTTCAAGCGAACCAGCCTATGCCTCACATAGGGCTTATGCGGTGGTTGGAACAAAGACACATTTGGTTGTGAATTCCAATGTGGCAGGCATATGTCTACATAGACAAATCAATAGTTCAGGTCACACACTCCCATAATCCATTTTCTTTTCATAGAATTCCCTTCAACTTCCCAATATGATTTCTTTGACATGAATAGTTGAGGGAATCTCCTCCATGTCTTATGTCTTTTTATTTTCAATAATCCATATTTGTAGCAATGAAATACTATTATTCCTCCCCCAAGTGATAAATGATGGATCACAAAGATTTATGAGATTTTCTCTATTTTTCTCTATAAAGGTCCAGAAATACCTTGCTTGCGTATCATTGGAAAGTGCATTAACATAAATACGGCAGTAAGAAGCGGCAATACAAAAGTGTGTAAACTATAAAAACGAGTCAAAGTAGATTGTCCCACACTAGCGCTCCCGCGCAATAATTCTACCAAAGGCGATCCTATTACAGGAATAGCTTCGGGTACACCTGTTACAATTTTGACTGCCCAATAACCAATTTGGTCCCACGGTAAGGAATAACCAGTTACGCCAAAAGATGCGGTCAATACAGCCAGAACCACACCTGTAATCCAAGTCAACTCACGAGGTTTTTTAAATCCGCCGGTGAGATACACACGAAATACATGTAGGATCATCATTAGGACCATCATACTTGCCGACCATCGATGAACTGATCGGATTAACCAGCCAAAGTTAGCTTCAGTCATTATGTATTGAACAGAAGCAAAAGCCTCAGTAACGGTCGGACGATAGTAAAAAGTCATCGCAAACCCGGTAGCTACTTGTACTAAAAAACAAGTCAGCGTAATTCCCCCTAAACAATAAAATATATTGACGTGGGGAGGAACATATTTACTAGTTATATCATCTGCAATCGCCTGAATCTCCAGACGTTCTTCGAACCAATCATAGACTTTATTGAGATAGGTGGAAGTCCCCCTCATCTGAGAACTGTAGATGAGACTTTCATCTCGTACAGCTCAAGCAAAAATGCCCAAATACTCGTTGTAGCGGCCATACCAACCCAGCGTAAAGTTTGAAACTTCTTAATCTTTGAGATTCAATAAAATCCGAAAGCTATTATTTGACAATAATACCAAGATATCAAGTTAGCTCAGTCGTCTTTATCTTTTATTTTGACGGGCCTTTTTGAATCCTCTTTTTCCCTATCTTTTGTTTTCTTTATTATATTGATAGGAATTCTCTTGTTAAGACCCTATCAATCAAATCAAACCTCGTATTCATACTAGAACCCCGATGATTCAAGAAAATAAAAAAAACCTAAACGCAATCAAGGATTCCTGAGTCAGATCCCTTTGATTATCACTTATTTCCTCTCCCTGAAGAAATCGAATGATTCAATTTTGAAATCAATATTTTTCTTTTGGTCAAAATAAAAATAGGGTTTGAAATAAGAAAATTTTTTCGGTTTTCAAATTTTTTTTATTTTTTTGGAACCCGGGCACGAGGTCTGAATTTTAAGTATGAATCATAGTTCAAATATTTCTTAATCTATTTCGTGTTCCAGATACTCGAATAAATATCTGACGAAGTAGAACCATCTCTATCAAGATGACAGTCCAATTCTCTGTACTATCAATAGGATCAATTAGTACAAGTCACACACTCATATTCCGGAAATACAGTACAGAAAGAAATTTCGCGGTCGAACTGCCAAAATCAAATAGAATGAGGTCTAAATCCGAGCTAAAAATGATCCTTTTTGGATTTAAAAGCAAGGACTTTGTGATTCTTATAGATTTAATTCATTGAAATTCCATCCAATAAAACGGAAGAATTATAAATCTCCAAAATAATAGAGAGAAATATCGCGAATAGCCCCATGGCCACTCCCATCAAAGGAGTTGTTCCCCACCCGGGAGCTACTTTACCATATTCCGAATTCAATGGTTTTAATAAATTCCCTATAGCAGTTCGTCTTGGACCAGATCTAGAACTGTTCTCAACAGTTTGTGTAACCATAAATCCTATTGTATTCATTGAGATCTGTTGACTTTGTATACCATTCTGTTGTAAATAAACGATCTTAGCATAGATCCTTTCTTTGGAGTCTTTCAATTCTATAAATAATAAAATGGAAACAGCAACCCTAGTCACCATCTTTCTATCCGGTTTACTGGTTAGTTTTACTGGGTACGCCTTATATACCGCTTTTGGGCAACCTTCTCAACAACTAAGAGATCCATTCGAAGAACATGGCGACTAGGTGAAGTAGTGAGCCCCCAATCTGGGGAGGCTCATTACTTCAATTGAGATAATGAAAACTCATTTCACCTTTTTAGTTGGAACTTTAGGCGGTTCTCGAAAAAAAATAGCGAAAAAGATTATCCCTAGAGTCGAGACTAAGAGGAATGTATAAACCAATGCTTCCATAGATTCGATCGTGGTTTCCAATTATAGCTTTCATACCTGTTTGTTTTTAGATTTTCTTTTTTTTGATCATACCTTGGATAAGGGATAAATAAAGAACGAATTAAAATCAAAATGAGGGCGATTCACATAAAGATTTCTCGCTGTGTTAAATCCCAAACCTAAAAGAACGGAAGAAAGATAACAAAGGAATGTTAGATTAAGCCGCTTGTCTTCTTGTAGTTGGATCTCCAAGTTTTTGGAATGCTCCAAACTCTACTTGAGCATCTAAATCTGGATCAATACCAGCAAAAACATCTCTGAACAGGGTTCTAGCACCATGCCAAATGTGTCCGAAGAAGAAGAGCAAAGCAAATGAAGCGTGCCCAAAAGTAAACCAACCCCTTGGACTGCTGCGAAAAACACCATCGGATTTCAAAGTAGCACGATCTAATTCAAAAATTTCACCCAATTGAGCGCGTCTAGCATATTTTTTCACAGTAGCAGGATCGCTATAACTAACGCCATTGAGTTCACCACCGTAGAACGTAACAGTTACACCTACTTGTTCAACACTATACTTCGACTCTGCCCTTCTAAAAGGAACATCGGCTCGAACAATTCCATCGCCGTCTACTAAAACGACCGGAAATGTTTCAAAAAAAGTAGGCATACGGCGTACAAAAAGTTCACGTCCTTCTTTATCTCTAAAAATAGGGTGTCCTAACCATCCAACTGCTATTCCATCCCCGTTATCCATCGAGCCCGCCCTGAATAATCCTCCTTTTGCTGGATTATTGCCGATGTAATCATAAAAAGCTAATTTTTCAGGAATTTTAGACCAGGCTTCTGATAAACTTTGATTTTCTGCTAGCCCAGCACTAACTCTTCGATAGATCTCTTGCTGGAAGTACCCTTGATCCCATTGATAACGGGTGGGGCCAAATAATTCGATCGGGGTAGTTGCCGAACCATACCACATAGTTCCGGCAACAACAAAAGCTGCAAAAAAGACAGCAGCAATACTACTGGAAAGGACGGTTTCAATATTTCCCATACGCAATCCCTTGTATAGCCGTTGTGGCGGGCGGACACTAAGATGGAATAGACCTGCTAATATGCCCAATGTTCCCGCTGCAATATGATGAGAGGCTATTCCTCCTGGAACAAAAGGATCAAAGCCTTCCACGCCCCACGCTGGATTTACAGGTTGTACTTTTCCCGTTAGTCCATAAGGATCGGACACCCAGATTCCGGGACCATACAAGCCCGTTACATGAAATGCACCAAAACCAAAGCAAGCCACCCCGGAGAGAAATAAATGAATTCCAAAGATCTTGGGCAAATCCAAAGAAGGTTTTCCTGTACGTTCATCACAAAAGATTTCTAGATCCCAATACACCCAATGCCAGATAGCTGCCAAAAAGCATAAGCCAGAAAACACAATATGTGCCCCCGCTACACCTTCGTAACTCCAAAGACCCGGATTCGTTACAGTCCCGCCTGTGATACTCCAACCTCCCCATGAATTGGTTATTCCTAAACGAGTCATGAAGGGGATAACGAACATACCCTGTCTCCACATTGGATCAAGAACAGGGTCAGAAGGATCAAAAACCGCTAATTCATACAGAGCCATCGAACCAGCCCAACCAGCAACCAGAGCTGTATGCATTATATGAACCGAAAGCAAGCGACCGGGATCATTCAATACAACGGTATGAACACGATACCAAGGCAAACCCATGGAAATACCCCTTTCTCAACGATAAATAGACACTGCCTAACTTTATTGCGTTAGAAAAAAGGAAAAGACTAGACTAGGACTATCCTATGGACCCCTCTTGCTCTTGTTCAGCGGATTATTTCAGAATCAGAACAAGGGTTAATATTTGTTCTACTCTGTTGGTAATAATGGAACACTTCTGTTCGTAGGAACAAAGAGAAGCAGATTTATTCTATACTCGATAAGTACCAATACGCAACGGGGGTTGATACTTTTTTCTACGAGCGAATGAGTCCCCACTTATTCATCATTCAAAGGACCTATTCGTAAAAAATTTCCTTTATTTTTGTTCATTCTTTATTTTATGACTTTAGGAATTTTTAGAGTCTATTTGAGTCTCTTTCATTTCATGCCCATTGGTGTTCCAAAAGTACCTTTCCGAAATCCTGGAGACGAAGATGCATCGTGGGTTGATATATCGTGCGACTCGTCAGATCTATTGAGTCATTTGGGATTTCCCCGGTCTCTCCCCCGATAGAGATAGCCCCCGTTTCACCTAGATAAACTCATGGTATCATCCACAATTTGGAGCGTGAAGTGCAATGAGAACCTTTTGACTAAAAAAATGAAGTATCAGGCTCCGTTTAAAAAAAAAAAAAAGCCAATCGGTAATATATCGATGATTTTTACTTGTACCGTAACCGATTCCTATATTTGGAAATTGAAATAGATTCTCTTTGTCGAATATTTAATAACTACGTTCATAGAAGGTATGAAGAAAGCGTAATGGGAGCATTTGTCCTATATATCCAAATATAAATTCAAAAGAAATGGTAATGGGAGCCATTTGTCCTATATATACAAATACAAATTGGGCGAATCCTTACCCGGAGGAGAGCAGAAACCTAAATAAAATAAACTCATTCAGGAACAAGAAAATGCCATCGGATTTGGATGAAATCTCGATAAAAGAATCGATCAATGAGAAGTGAAGTCGATAAGTTTAGCGACCCCCTCGCTTATTTTTATAATAGAAAATAATAGAAAAGCGAAAAATAGAAAACGGAGTTCGTCTTTATTGAAAAATCAAAAAAAATTCGCTAGACGTCAGAAAGAACCTGTTAGGAAAAAAACAAAGGGGCTGGAATCTATACATTGATTCTTTTTCGCAATTTTTTTTGAACCGTATGCGTCAAAAGGTGCATGTACGGTTCCTAAGGGAAACAAATTCCCCTAATCAATCGACTTTATCGTGAACGATGCCTTTTTTTAGCTCAAGAGATTGAGAGTGAAATCACGAATCAAATTGTTGGTCTTTTGGTATATCTTAGTATCGAAGATGAGACCAAGGATCTTTTTTTGTTTATAAACTGTCCGGGGGGAGGGGTAATATCTGGACTAGCTATTTATGATATGATGCAACTGGTGCGACCAGATGTCTATACGATAGGCATAGGATTAGCCGCTTCCATGGGATCTTTTATCCTGGTCGGGGGAGAAATTACCAAACGTCTAGCATTCCCTCACGCTTGGCGCCAATGAGGTTTTTATTTGACAAAAAAAAAGAAGACTATGCCTTCGTTATATGAATATATGAATGTCAATAGAATATGAAGTTCTGAATATGAAGTAATAATAGCATGGCACTTCGAATTCGCTATTCAATTTTTTGTATTGTTTTTCAAAAGATTCGATTATGTATCGAGAGAGTAGTATGAACTTAAAGAGTATTTCCGATTTTCTCTTACGAGAGTCTAGTTTAGTCGTCACAAACTCTTTTTGTTTTTTCATGCCAAGAGGTACTTAAGAATATTGAAAGTTATGTTAGGAAGAAAAAACACGATTTATTCCTTATTTGATCGGATCAAAAAAGAAACTTTGGGATTGCTAGAGACAAAAATAAATAGAAATGAAATATATAAAGCAACGGAGCCATCATACTATTTTGAAACTTCTCCGAAAGGAAGGGTGGCAATTTGATCATTTACCCATCTGGTTCTGATAGAGTCTATTTTTCTCTTTCTTCAATGGAAGGGAGGGGTCAGGGTCCATTATAGAGCCGTATGCAATACCCAAAGGATGCCTGTACGGTTGTTCAATTCTATCGTTTGTCTTCGCTTTTTCATGCGAGCTAGATGAACATTTTGTTATATCATCAGGGTAATGATCCATCAACCTATGAGTTCTTTTTTTGAGGCTCAAACAGGAGACGTAATCTTGGAAACGGGAGAATTGTTGAAACTGCGTGAAAGCCTCACACAGGTTTATGTACAAAGAACCGGCAAACCTGACTGGGTCATAACCGAAGACCTGGAAAGAGACATTTTTTTGTCAGCAACAGAAGCCAAAGCTTATGGAATTGTTGATGCTGTAGGAGTTTCTCAGGGGTGAATCTTGGAGGGATTGTATGAATATAGATTTCCCTAAAATAAAAATACGCAATTTTGGATTTGATCTCCGAGTTGAATATACATTCTATTCAATGGCAATAGAAAGAACATCAGTCGGTTCAAATCAATCTAAACTAGCCCATTAGATTATGTATCTGATTCAACATGCCAACTATTAAACAACTTATTAGAAACACAAGACAGCCAATCAGAAATGTCACGAAATCCCCCGCGCTTCGGGGATGTCCTCAGCGTCGGAGGAACATGTACTAGGGTGTATGTGCGACTCGTTTAGATTATCAGCTGATACATAACAAAAAGAAAAAAAAAAAGGACTTTTGCAGTATCAATGGTCAGTACCAGGGGGAATGGGATAGAATGGAAGAAGGAACTCCATTCATTATTTTCAAAAACTCTATCATATCTCTCTAATTGTGTATAAAGTTTATGGTTTCCATTGGTGCAAATCCAATTATCTCAATTTCAGATGAGAAGAAATTCTCCATTGGTAGCAATTTGTTATCCATTAAGCGGAGGAAATTCTATTTCAAAAACATAAAGATTAGGCTTCCACTCTGGCAAGAACGGACTAACAGGGCCAGCTACCCCAGCTAATTTTCATACTTAAATACCGTTACTGTATAAAGTAGATCTCGTTGTGAAAGACAAGACCTATTACTGGAGAATTCATGGGTAGAGCCAAAGAGTGTGAACTATACAAGTTCCCAGTTGATTAGTTGATGAAATGAAGTTGAAAGGCTCCGGTGTATAGAGAAGACCTCACCGTTTAAGTTTAAGAAGTAACCATAGAAACGATGGAACCCACTATTTCTTTATCTATTTCTATTTTCTTACTTTTTTAGTCTATTTTTTTTTTTGATACATAGTAAAAGACAATTTCTTATGTCTTTCTTATTCTTGTTTTGTGGTAAAATACCTAAACAAAAAAAAGAAAAATCGTGGTTGGGAAGGTTATAGTAGCAAAAGCCAGTGGAATTTTGATTTTATACATTGGAGAAATCCGTTTTGTTAGTATTAGAAGAAAGAGGAAAAGAATAGCTGAAAGAAAGAAAAAATGAGTTATTCGAAAAAGGTTCATTTATTCCATGACCAGAACTAAACGGGGATATATAGCTCGGAGACGCCGAATAAAAATGCGTTTCTTTGTATCAAGTTTTCGAGGGGCTCATTCAAAGCTTACTCGAACGATTACTCAACAAGAAAGAAGAGCTTTGGTTTCATCTCATCGGGATAGGGATAGGCAAAAGAGAGATTTTCGTCGGTTGTGGATCACTCGGCTAAACGCAGTAATTCGCGAAAGAGGAGTATCCCATAATTATAGCAGATTAATACACAATCTGTACAAGAACCAATTGTTTCTTAACCGTAAAATACTTGCGCAAATAGCCATATCAAATAGAAAATGTCTTTATATGATTTCGAACGAGATCGTAAAATAAGAAAAGTAGATTGTAAGGAATCCACTGGAATGTTTTAAATGGAGTTCCCGGAGAATGAACTCCGGGAAGGTAGAGTAGAAATTACGATGAGAAAATAGGAAAAAATAGTCAAACACATTCAATCAAAAAATCTTTCTGATTCCTTATGACACGATAATCAAATCGTGATTCACGGATTTTTCGAGCAAAACACCAATCTGCATTTGAGTTCGGGTTGGAATTATGATTCAAGTGAAGTAAGCCTCTTTCTTTTTTTTTTTTTTTGAATTTTTCTTTCGTTTGATGTTGGTTTTTCTTTCTGGCTTTCAAAGCATTAGTTCTAGGGGCTATCGACTCTTTTCTTTCAAATCCTTTCCTTTTATAAAGGGTAACAAAGATAAAATACGAGCTTGTTTTATAGCAATAGTAATTAATCGTTGTTGTTTTAAGGTCAATCTATTCACTCGTCTAGATAATATTTTTCCTTGTTCACTAATAAATCGGCTAATTAAGCTCATGTTTCTATAATCAATTCGATCCCCCAATTGAATCGGGGGCAAACGCCTACGAAAAGATCGCTTGGATTTAAGAAAAGGTCGCTTGGATTTATCCATAGTTTGGTTAGTTTATTCCTTATCCCGAATTATCTTATTTTATCTATTTCTTTATCTCCCCGTGAATTGTATGTTTGTAACAATAGGGACAGAATTTCCTCAATTCCAATCGACTGGGCGTATTGTGTCGATTCTTTTGAGTAATATATCTGGAAATGCCCGTTGCTTCCTTATTAACACCGTTTCGGACACAACTGGTACATTCCAAAATAACCGTGACTCGTACATCTTTACTTTTGGCCATGAACCTCCTTTAAGATTTTTGATTGACTCAACTCTTCTATTTTCAATTCAAAACAAAGAAAGGAAAGAAAATTTCAAAATGAAATTCAAGAAATGAAATAAATAAAAAAGAACACAACGAATTCGAAACTGTATTTGAAGTAATCATTTCAGTATCTTGGAGAAGACTCCTGTCCTAGATCTTCATTTTCGATTCTACCCACACCCCTCTATTATGAATTATGAATTATTAATTTTATTTCAGAATTCATTTTTGAATAGATAGAATATTCATTTCCTTCGACCTTGAGCCCGAATCTTGAATCCACCCTTATTCTTTCTCTTTCCTCCCTTATCAAAAAGGGAAAAAAGAGAAAAGGAGGCGGAAGTTTTCCTCAAGGATATTTGATCGTATCTCTAGTCTTCTTCATTCCTTCCTATATCAATAACTAGAATGAAAAAAAGGGGAATGTCAACGCATCCGGGAAAAACCGATTAATCTCTATCAATAGACCTGCTAAAGCCCCGAACCATAGCGTACTTAGTACTGGTGCGACGGAGAGATATGTTTTAAAATCGCGCATCGAAAACCCTCCTTTTTTATGTTATAATTTCTTGTATCTATGTAATTTTGTATCTATGTAATTAATAGATAATGCATATATGATCAGATACATATGTGGGTAAGGATCACTTATTGTACACCGAATTCCTAAAACTCCTAATTCAAAATGTACAATGACCGGGTAAATAAGATTTCCCTTTTTCGTAAAACAGAAAAAAAATACATTTTACCGAGCATTTCTGAAAAAATGCTCATTTTTTTGACGACGGGTAATGTATTTGTCGATTTTGTATCTAATATTTATGAAAACTCTTTTACTATGATTTATTTATTTATTTATTTATTTTTATTTTTAAATTTTATATGTTACATTATATGTTATATGAGACCAAAAAAGACGAAATGGTCAGAAAATTTGTATATAGAAAAATTTGATATATAGATGGGGGATGGAAAACAAAGACAAGAATTCTCTACAATTACACTGTGGAACATTTGAAGGGATGTGGCGCAGCTTGGTAGCGCGTTTGTTTTTGGGGTACAAAAATGTCACAGGTTCAAATCCTGTCATCCCTACCCTATTACTGCTCCTTTGAGCAGTAAGAGGAAATCAATTGAGAGCGCATCAAATTGGGCAAAATCTATCATTTTGATGATAGTATTCATCTAGTACTAGTCTAAAAAATAATTAGGATTATTAAAAGAATCTTTTTTTTTTTACCGTCTTATCTATTTTGATAAGAAAGCGCTCTTAGTTCAGTTCGGTAGAACGTGGGTCTCCAAAACCCAATGTCGTAGGTTCAAATCCTACAGAGCGTGATTTTTGTCTTCGTAAATGAATTAAGATTCAGTAACGTGCACAGCAATCGGAATTTGACCTCCTGGGGATTCAAGAAATGAGGAGGTCAATCAAAAAAAGAGCTGTTAATTAATCAAAGGTCTAACTGATCACCACGCCTGTATTGTAAATATGCAGTTACGAATAATCCAGCCAAAGTAATAGGAATTAGACCTAATACGATTCCAAATAGAAAAAACTCAATCAAATCATTTAAATTTGTTTGAAAGGAGAAAAAAGAGGTAATATCCATACCAAAATATTAATCCAATTTGCCATGAATCTCAATGACCAAGAATTTCGAGTGAATTGACAATTGGCACGGCAAGTAACTGTAAGTAACTATAGAATAGACAGAAACGGAATCCCGCATCGCGGAAAGATTTCTTTTCAAGAATTGTTCATTTCAAAAATTCCTTTTTGATTTGATTTCAATTTTAAATCAGTCGTATCTTGCTCAGACCAATAAATAGAGCTGAGGTTATAGTTAAAGCTGCTAATAGAAAACCAAAATAACTAGTTAGAGTAAGCATGAAGGAGTTCAATGAAATATGTGAATTTTAGACATATGTTTCGAAAGCATTTACCGAAGTTTCTATTTTTCCAAAAAATAGCAATATCCGGAAAAATACCAATTGAAATTGAAAAAAGAAGTTGAATTCATGGAAAGTTTTTGATTAACCCATAGCCATAGGATAACAAAAAGAAAGTAAAGATAAAGTCAGAGGCATATAAAACGAAATTGATTCATCATCTGTCACATCTATCCATTCCGCGATTCCAATCAAGAGATTGATTGAGTAACTCGTGAGTAAACTAATAGAACTGGCTCGTTTAACTTCATTCAAAATTCAAAAACGAAATTTTTTGAAAATCATTTCGTCTATTTTTTGTATCGAATCTATTTTCGATTTGCGAGGGAAGGGTGATTTTAATAAAAATCAAATTTTTCTTTTGACTTTCAGTTTCATTCATTAGATTCAGTAATAGGTTCATTCACATAATATTTTGAATGATTGAAAAGAAGAAAAAGTTATCACACAATCGTCCAACTAGATTCTAAAACTAGATTTCTATTCTCTTTTCTATTTCTCTTTAGACATTCAATTATCCTTGGAGCTAGATGATAAAGAACCTTTGGATTTCGATCCAATACAACAATGAATCAAAACTATTGATTCCAATTATTCTATTTTGATTCTTCTCTTTCCTTCATCGAATATGATCTACTACTCTTCTTTCTTACTCGCCCATTAAACCCTTCTTGAATTAAAGAGAAAAAGGGAGATTTCAACAATTAAAACTGCTTCTACAATACAACTATGAAAGGGATTTTGATAGACCGCCACTTTCATTCAATTTGAATTGTGGGACTATGAAAATCTCTTTTGTTGAACGACTTTTTCTTTTTCTTATTAAAAAACATGATTTTACATCAACAAGTAAAGAGTAAAGGAAGAAAGAAATTATTTAGCACTTACTTTCGATACTAATTCAAATTGCCTTGCTGCTTCAGAAGAAGAATAGCTATACTGATTCGGTATACTAAAAAGACGCCCTCGGTACAATATTGACGATCTCACAAAGATGCTTTTTCAGTCAATGGAAATT